CTAGATATCTAATCTACATAGATACAAAAAAGTGTATATGGGAGAATAAGAATTGGAAAAAAAATATCGGATTTAAAATGTATTTCATCAATCTAAGTGGAATAAGAAAACTGGATTCCTTGTTGGTTAGTCAAATTCCAACGAAAACCACATAATTGAAAGAAATGAAATGTCCGAATTTGAGATTTATATGATCAATAAACTAAGGTTTTGTTGTTATCGACCATGGAATTCGACAGAAGCAATGAGAAATAGATACGAATAAAGCAGGATTAAGGGGGGAAATAAAAAAATAGTAGAGAAAAGTTATACAAAGTTATATACAAATCACTACCCCCCCCCTTGGTATTTCTTTAATTGAATTTCGTTTGATTAGGTCGAAGTTCCTTAAAAATTTCTGCCTTCTTTAAAATATCCTGAACAGTTCCTGTAGGTTGAGCACCCTTTTCAAGGAAATATAGAATAGCAGGAACATTTAAATAAGTTTGATTCTTCAGTGGATCATAAAAACCCACTTTTCGAAGATCTTTTCCTTCTCTTCGGGATCGAACATCAATTGCAACGATTCGATAGACGGCTCATTGGGATAGATGTAGATGAACAATACCCCCCCTAGAAACGTATAGGAAGTTTTCTCCTCGTACGGCTCGAGAAAAAATGATTTGATTCGAAGTTTTGTCTATGTATGGAATTCTAATAAATGACAAATGAGCCTATAAAATCAATTAGACTATGATTTAAGTCTTTTTTTTTCTTCTTCCTTCCTGAAAATGAAAAAGAAACCATTCGTACTCATAACTCAAGTTGGATAACTCTCAAATAGCTTAAAGAAAAAAATCTTTAATAAATTTCATTTATTGAGTGGTCTTTACCCCCTTTTGTTTGTCTCGTTTAAAATTCTATTTTGATTCTTCAGTCTGATCCAGTTATTGAGACTATCGAGACAATTAAAATGGTGTTTCCTTGTTCTGGGATCCTTTATCTTTGTTTTAAATCATTGGGTTTAGACATTACTTCGGTGCTTCTTAATCCTTTCAAAATGGCAGCAACATACCCTTTTTTGTGATTTCTCTTTCTATCAAAGAATCCTACGAACAGTTGATTCCCGCGTGATACACTTTGGATCGAAAACGTTTGATCAATTCCAACAGGTTTTGCTTTTGAATTGGAAACTTACTCAAATTGGATCCTTTCCATTTCTATCTCGAAGATATATTTACGAAGTTGTTCCAATTTATTGATTGGCATTAACCCTAGATCCTTGCCCCCGAGAAATGAATTAATCCTTTCTACTCGAGCTCCATCGTGGACTATTTACAACCCAACAAAAAACGAAGGGTTCGAGTGGAACAGAACAAACGATGTCGAGCCAAGAGCACCTTCATTCCTATATAAATATAAAATAGCGGATGTAAAAATCCACAATGGATCTGTCCTTCAAGTCGCACGTTGCTTTCTACCACATCGTTTCAAACGAAGTTTTACCATAACATTCCTCTAATTTGGAACCGGTATGGAATTGATTCAATCATGGAATCATGAATAGTCATTGGTTCGGTTGTACATAGACATCGCGTAATCTATACTTTTTCTTCTATATATGATATGTGTAAAGATTTTTCTGAAGAAGTCTTAGCAAGACACCATCTTTAACATATATATATAAAGAAATAGAAATAGATAAACGAATAAATAAGTTTTTTTTGAGTCTGCTACTTCAAGTGACTCAATAGGATAGATTGACCTATTTCCTACTTTTTGAGTACCAAAGATTCAACTTACAAGGAATCATTCAAAATATTTATTAAAACTATTTCGAATGGAAAAAGGTTCCTATTTAGACATCATTAAAAGATAAGTCTTTTTTTTTTTTTATTGACCCATCACTGATTTCAAATAGATAAATAGATCACGGAAAAGAAGAAAGAAATCCCATTTTTTTTTCATGAGATGGATAAAAAAACTGATGTAAGGTAAGATTTGAATCTTTATTCTTTTCATCTGATTGCGAAAATCAAAATCGAAAAAATCGAGAGGGGTTTTCGTATCTATCAGATAGACTGAACAATTGTCACTGTTATAGATATTCTATAATACTTAATTGAACTAATTTTAGTTTAAAAAATTTACGGGATCCCAAACCTTTTTCACAAAAACCGAAAGACTATTGTCATTGAAATAGAACGATACATATAAGCTAAACATTTCCTCATTTTATATGTATTTTGTTTAACATGGGGTTGAGTAATATTTCAATAATTGAATCTTGTCATAAAGTGAATAAAAGGGATAGGATAAATAACCCCTGCCTCAATCCAATCGTTACATAGATTTACAATTCTTCATTATAGCCAAACAAAAAAAAATACCTAAATAAAATAAAAAAAAAAACGAGATTCAAAGAAAATACATCGATTCCATAACATATATAAATATGTTATTTGATCATTTGTTAATGAGATTTGGACAGATACAGATATTTAAATTAATACTGATTATCTCCTATCCACTCCCCTATTCTTTCTATGGGAATGATAGAGAAAAAAAAAGGAATCCCGATCCGGTATGGGAAATGACTTGTCTAGTTACAAAGACAAACAATAAGTCCAAATTTAGTCAAGCTTTAGTCTAACCCACTAAGAGACTTTAGTCCTATTGATTGAATTTAATTAGTACCAAGAACTCGCTCTTGTTTCGAATTCAGAGATCTCGAGAAAAATCTAATTACTAATTAGACTCCCTCATTTACGGGATAAATAATAAGAGATAAGGGAATATAGATTCTTTTGCATCTCGATTCAAAATACATCCATCGTTGAAAATTCAAATAGATATGGGATGGAAAGTTTTTCCAAGTAACTAACTTCCCTAAATATCAAAGGGAATGAACATATGATGAAAAGCCCACCCAACTTTTTTGAATTCAAACTCTTTTGTTTTGATCCATGTTTTCATCTTACCTGATAAAAAATAGATTCAGGTCCAGATGCGTGTCATTTGAACTCGATTCAGTTCAGTTTGTGAAAAAGATATGATTCATATAAGAGAAAAAAGAATCACATTCCATCTAAAATTAGACTTTAAACAAAAAGTTGTTCAAGAAAACAATCTTTATTCTAAAATTCTAAAAAAATGGATATGGCTCTGGGACGGAAGGATTCGAACCTCCGAATAGCGGGACCAAAACCCGTTGCCTTACCACTTGGCCACGCCCCATTATCAATTTTTAATCTAGACTAAGAAACAATAATATTGTTATTGGTTGTTTGTCAACTCCAGTCCAAATATCTATAGAATAGATTATTACTAGGATTTTAATCCATATAGATATAGAATTCAACTTAATTTATTGATCATTACATATAATTCAATTAAGATATTGTATGAAAGTATGATTTCTTCTATTCTCCTTTGAGAATTGGAGGATTTTTGATTGGGTGGGTTCAAAGAAAAAGAAGGATTTTTGTATACCTTACTTCCTTTCTTCCTTTTTCCTTATATCAATAACTCAATCAAAATGCAATTATCTCCAAGAACAAAATGTCTGTTATGCTTAATATCTTTAGTTTGATCTGTATTTGTCTTAATTCTGCCCTTTATTCGAGTAGTTTTTTCTTCGGAAAATTGCCCGAAGCCTATGCTTTTTTGAATCCAATCGTAGATGTTATGCCAGTCATACCTGTGTTTTTTTTTCTCTTAGCCTTTGTTTGGCAAGCTGCTGTAAGTTTTCGATGAGATCCTTAATAATATCCTAGAAAATTCATGATTTCTTCGAGAAAAAATTCTCTAACAATTGATAAAATCAGATAAGTTTTAGAGTCTCAACCCTCGATTCACACATTGAAATTCTTGGATAGTCGCCATAAATCCGGCTTACCCCATTTCCTCCTTTTTTTTGACCCTTTTCCAGTGAAAGACCCTAACCCTATTATATTAGGGTCTCCCACAATATCGAATTTGGATATGAAAGAAATTTTTGTTAATGAAAAACTCTTATTCCAAATGAATTTCTGACAATTCATTTCTATTTCTAGAAAAACCTCATTTCTTGGTGTCAAAATAGGATATGTGGTAGAAAAATGGAAGATCTATTCTCTTTTTTTTTTCCAAAAAAATCATCTTGGAGATTGTGTAATGCTTACTCTGAAACTCTTCGTTTATACCGTAGTGATATTTTTTGTTTCTCTCTTCATCTTTGGATTCCTATCTAATGATCCAGGACGCAATCCTGGACGTGAAGAATAAAATCCAAAGGGTTTTTCCTTGGTTAATTTTCCAATTTTCTTAGGATTTTATCTATTCCACACGTTTAACTAAGATTTTAAAAATTGGAAAAAAAGAAATAAATAAATCAAGTCATCAACGGAACCGGAAAGAGAGGGATTCGAACCCTCGGTACGAATAACTCGTACAACGGATTAGCAATCCGACGCTTTAGTCCACTCAGCCATCTCTCCCAATTGAAAAAGAGAATTACTACATTACACATAATGTAAGGAGTCTTTCTTTCTCTATTCTATAGAGATATACAAATCAGGAATTTCTTTTAGATTAGATAAAGGAAGGGCTCGAACGAGCCTATAAATAAAAAAGAAAAAAAAAGAAGACATCTTTGTGTTGATTTTGTTTGAAAGGCCCTTCTTATTCTGATGGCCTGGCCTGGTCAGTACCTAGCCGGGCCCCTTTTTTTGTTCCAACGAATTATAGATAAATAATGATTTATTTGATTTGAAAACAAAAATGCTTGTTATTTATTATATTCAATTGAATATAAAATATTCAAGCAACAACAAAAAGAAGAAAGACTATTTACATTCTTTTTATTTTTCTATTTGAATTTTAGTTTCATTTTCGGAACTAAAAAAGAAACTATCAATTTTTCCACAATGCATTTTTCTGTTATGATTTTAGTGTTTTTTGTGATCCGTAGCTATCAAAACTTCTTCAGCAAAAGATAAAACTTTAGTTATTTAATTTAAATAAAATAAACCCTCCTTTCA